ATGATTTTGCTTACTATACCCGCTGCTGTAGCATTATAGACTGTATTGTTACTCTTGCTCCCATCGGGATAAATCTGACCCCTTCCCCTGTTTCCACCTACATATATAGGATATTTTAAGAAGTGGGCATCCTTCGTCGTAGCGGGGTCGGGGGAAAGAATAGGAAAGGTAATTTCACTATATTTCTGACCAGGAATAGGACCTATCACAAGAATATTTTTTTTAGTGGGACGATAACTCTGAAAAGAAAGATTGCCCATCTTTTCTTTCATCTCGGGAGAAATACGATGGGGGGGAGCTAATTCGAATCCCTCGGGTAAAATAAGAACAGCCCCTACATTCAAACCCCCCTTTTTACCATTAGCCAGAACTTGTTTCTGTTGCATATCATAAGGGATTCTAACAACCGCTTCAAATACAGTATCAGGAAGCACCGCTTGTGGAACCTCAATATCGACGGGCTTATTAGCTAAATGGCAATTGGCACATACAATACGCCCAGTTGCTTCTCGTGGATTTTCATAACCCTGTTGTGCAAAAATGGGATATGCATGTGAAATGGATGTCCAAGTTATTACATATATCATGATCGATACGGAAATGGATCGAGTCATCTGTTCCTTTATCCAAGAAAGAATATTTCTATTTTGCATGGTCCAATCATTGATCCCCAAAAATTTCTACAATAAATTTGGTAGGTTGCTAGTATAGTTACCTATCCATGATTCTGCTATTGTACTGGAAAAATATTCCTGGAATACAGGAAGAATCACCTGGATTGGTAAAAAGAGAAAGAGTGAGTTAGATTTAAAATGATTTGTTTAGATATGAAGTAACAAACATTATGATTGGGCTAATATTGGTAGATCATTCTTTAGTCATTCATTGAATGATAAATAACTACAAGTGACGGAGATACGCGATTTAAATAACAGAAGATCCAATATTTAAAAATGGTATCTAGAATGACTGGAAAAGTGGAAACAAGACCAGAAATAATTGGATCATTATGAACAAATCCAAAATCTTTGTAGACAAAGCCAATCATTAGTTCCCAACCACGGGGCGAGTGGAATCCAATACAAAAATCAGTTAATAAAAGAATAGAAAAAGCTTTTATTGTGTCGCTTAAGTTATAGAGGAATTCTCGAACCCACGAATTAAGAATGACAAGTTGTTCATTACCCAGAATTGAATAACCACTTAGAATAGTGAAACATATTATATTTGTCGAGAAGTGCAAAATGGTATGGATATTACCCTCATTATGCATTTTCAGCAATTGTATTGTTTCTTTGTGGATTCCTGTATGAAGCTTTTGTATATGTGTTTCCGGGTATTTCTTTATCATTTCGTCAAAAAGCAACAGTTCTTCTAATTCTTTGAATTCTTCTATAACGTTGTTTTCTTGAATATCATTCAAGAAAATTTCGGATTGCCTAGTATTCCACCAATTAGTAACCCAAGATTCCAGGCTCTTATTAAATGAGACAGAGATCCACCAGGGCAAAAATAATATAAATGCAAGATATCGGAGGGGGGTAAATTCTTTATTTTTTGACATTTTGAATCTGTGAATTGTTACTGAAGCCACCTCATTTGTCGACTCTATCCAAAGTTCAATAACAAGGTATTGAACCTATGGACCTATTCCATATATATTTTTTATGAGTTGGTTATTCCTTGGATTTAGAAAGAATCTAGAAATTGAATAAGGGTACCCTTCGGATAAAGAAATAAAAAATATTGCTTTCAGATATCTTAAAATGAGTACCCAAAAAGACACTCCAAGTACTGCGGATTTTGAGACGAAAGATTAGATCAATTATGAATTTCGCTGGTTACCCACAAATCCGGGGTAAATTTATGAAAATAAGGATGTGATGATGAAATAGAAAAAGTGGCAAATAAAAAGAGATAAATAGGATGCTTATAGGTATAAGAGATTTCATCATTTGATCATAAGGGAGCAAAAGAAAGGATAAAAAGGAACATCGATAGACAAAAGAAAAGAGAAGTTATTTACAAGGTATGATCCGTCTATATCTAACATATCAATTGAAAATATTGGACCCAAAAGGAGGAATTATGTATTCTGAACTCTTCTGATATGTGTGAGGAATCCATACTTAGTAGACTTATTACTAGTATGAAAGAATTAAATTGCTTTCCATTCACATTGCATAAAAAAAGTTTTGTTGGACAAAAAACTGAGTTTTCTCGTTGTTCCATATATGTATGCTTTGACTCGAATGAGCATTCTGAAAAAAAAAACTTCAGTGAAGTTATATAAATAAGTTATATAAAAAAGGATTCCTGAGTTCCTTCCCCAATGCCAAGAAGGCGTTCATTTCTCAGTTCATTTCAAAATACTTCAATTGGTACACGCAAGAAATAGGCCAATTCAGCAGCTTTTTGTTCAATTTCTCGTGGAGTCAAATTCTCATCAGTACGAGTCAAAGGAATGGCACCCTGGCCTCTAATTTCCATATAAAGGACACGACGAGAAAAAAGCCCCTCTTTAACCTCTATTCTAATCGACTGGATATCTCTCATAAGGAATCGAAGGAAGATGCGACGATTTATTCCAGGAAATCCCCAACGAAAAATACACACTATTCCTTCTTTTCTATCGAATCGATCATAACCACTACCTACATTCCATGAAATTGTGCACCACAAATAGGAGCTAATGAACAGACCAGCAATCCCATAGAAAGACATCACGATCCCTTGTGGAAAAAAAAGGATTTCCTGAGACGGAAATAAGGATATCAAATTCCTACCAAGATAACTAGAAGTTCCAACCAATAAGAATCCTAGTGAACCTAAAAAAAGGATACAGGCCCAGCAGAAATTACTTGTTTTTCGAGAACCCGTTATAAGTTCTATCCATATACGTTCTGATCGCCAGTTCATACTAGATCCAGTTGCATTTTATTGGAATTGAGAGAATAACCCAAATGAATTTGACTTTCCTTTTTTTTTTATTCCCGAGGTAACTCTCATCAACTAGGACTATTATGATGTGAACCCTTAGGAGTAATTCATCGAATCGGTTAGATAACAAAATCCCCTTCATATGATCCCACTATGGATATCTACATACATATAGATATATTCACTTTTATTTTACGACATCTGCTGAAACATTTTAAAATAGAGCTAGAATGCTTTTATGAATATGTCATGTTTTCACGTCCATAACAGCTCTTTCATTTGTGTTCGGAAGAATCCACATTATGTACCATATTCTACTAAAAAGATATCTGTATATAGATATCTGTATTATGAACCAAGTCCAAGTCTTGAAATAAATTGATGATATTTGGTCCCATTGAATCTATACAATTTTGTTTTTTTGAACATGAAGAAATAAAGAAGCCATTGCAAGTGCCGGAAATACTAGGCCCACTAACGGCACAAAAATAGAGGGTAAATTGGGAGTTGTCATAGAATGGATACCTCGATTTAATATTTGTACCTCTTTTAAAGATATCTTAGGATAAGTATATCTATTATAAGTATATAATAATAAGTGCAAGGAATATAGAACTAAATAAGTGTACCTATGCATTTTTATACATAAAAACTGGATATTAATAGGTAACAAGGGAACATAAAATTTTTTAATAATTTTGCAAAAGAAACAACTCACCCTTTAATATACTGTTTCCTCTCAAAAAAAAAAAAATTACTTGTACTCATAACTCAAGCTGGATAATTCTCAAAGAGTTTTAAGGAAAATCCTTAGGCCTAGGAATTTCATTTATTGAGCTGTTTCTAACCCCTTTAGTCTCGATCATTAGAAATATTTCTATTTAAAAATTGACTGATCAATGATCAATGATTTAAAGCAAATAGCAAATATATAGATAAAAAAAATGAAATGATTAGAAATAAGAAACGAGAATCGCACTATATTGAGATTATTAAAGAGATCGGACTGTTCTGGGACGGAAGGATTCGAACCTCCGAGTAGCGGGACCAAAACCCGTTGCCTTACCACTTGGCCACGCCCCATTTAGATTTCTATTCAACATTAATACCGGTATTGCTTGTTCGTCAATTCCCGCCCAAATATCGACGGAATGACTTAGATTGTTGTTAGGATTTGATACGCGTCATTATAGAATTAAACTTCATTTATTGATCATTACAAAAAATTCAATTAAGATATTGTATAAAAGTTTGATTCTTTCTATTCTCATTTGAGAATTGAAGGATTTTTTATTGGGTGAGTCAAAGAAAAAGAATAAATTTTTGGTCTACTTTACTTTTTGACTTTCTTCATTTTTTCCTTTATATAAATAACTTAATCAAAAAGCAATTATTTCCAAGATTATTCCCAAGAATGAAATGTTTGTTATGCTTAATATCTTTAGTTTGATCTGTATCTGTCTCAATTCTGCCCTTCATTCAAGTAGTTTTTTCTTCGCCAAATTGCCCGAAGCTTATGCTATTTTCAATCCAATTGTAGATTTTATGCCAGTAATACCTCTGTTCTTTTTGCTATTAGCCTTTGTTTGGCAAGCTGCTGTAAGTTTTCGATGAGATCCTTAATACTGCCCTACAAATATTCATTTTTTAAATACGAATAAAAAAAAAAGATATTCTAATAATAGATAAGATGAGTCTTACATTATGAACTCTAAATCCAAACATGAAATTTTTGGATAGTCGTGATAAATCTGAATCAGCTTATTCTGACCTTTTATTTCCAGTGAACAAGGACCTATAATAGGGTTCCCACAATAACTAATTGAACTAATTGTGGATATGAAAGATAATTTGAGTCCGAAAAGAATCTTATTACAAAAGGAATTTTTACAAATTCCTTTCTTTTCGAGATACCTTTTAATTTTTATTTTTTGGTGTCAAAATAGAATATGTGGTATAAAAGTTGATAATCTATTCCCCTTTTTACCAAAATGATCTTGGAGATTATGTAATGCTTATTCTTAAACTCTTCGTTTACACAGTAGTGATATTCTTTGTTT